CCTAAAAGTATTTGTTCCTTTTTCCCATCCTTGCCTTGTATTCTCTTCTTTTGTATTTATTTATATTATATGCCTATTGTCTTTTACCCAAAATGGGATACAAGTACTGAATTCCAGACGTCCCACAAAACAAAAATAGTATAAACAAAGTAAGCAAAAGGATTTACAGAATTTTTTGATCATACATAATTGTATCGATCGACACGAAATCGATGCTTTTTACCAACTTGATGCTAAGAAATCTCTGGACCTAGAAATTCATTTCGAACAATTGAACCTTTTCAAACTGTTTCTTTTTAAGAACCAAGAAAACTTGTGCCAAAATAACAGATGCGAAGAAGAACAAAAGGCCTTGAACGCGTAATGGATCTTGAAGCACTATTTCTGCATCTCCCTGACCAAACCCTCCTACATTAGGATTGCTTGTTAATGGTTGATCAAGCTTGATGGATTCACCCTCGGAAACAAGAAGTTCTGGCCCTCGAGGTATAATATCAACCACTTGACGTCCATCCGATGCATCAACTATGGATATTTCATATCCCCCCTTTTCTTTACGTACTATTTTGCTTACTATACCTGCTGATGTAGCATTATAGACTGTATTGTTACTCTTGCTACCATCAGGATAAATCTGACCCCTTCCTCGGTTCCCACCTACATATATGGGATATTTTAAGAAGTGAACGTCTTTCTTCGTAGCAGGGTCGGGGGAAAGAATAGGAAAGACAATTTCACTATATTTCTGACCGGGAACAGGACCTATCACAAGAATATTTTTTTTATTAGGACGATAACTCTGAAAAGACAGATTTCCTATCTTTTCTTTCAACTCGGGAGAAATACGATCAGGGGGGGCTAATTCGAATCCCTCGGGTAAAATAAGAACAGCACCCACATTCAAACCCCCTTTTTTACCATTAGCAAGAACTTGTTTCAGTTGCATATCATAAGGAATTCGAACAACTGCTTCAAATACAGTATCAGGAAGCACAGCTTGCGGAACTTCAATATCCACGGGCTTATTAGCTAAATGGCAATTGGCACATACAATTCGTCCAGTTGCTTCTCGTGGGTTTTCATAACCCTGCTGCGCAAAAACGGGATATGCATTTGAAATAGATGCCCGAGTTATTACATATATCATGATCGATACAGAAATGGATCGAGTCATCTGTTCCTTTACCCAAGAAAAAGTATTTCTATTTTGCATGTCCAATCATGAATCCCGGAATTTCTACAATAAATTAGATAGGTAGCTAGTATAGTTCCCTATGCACGAGTCTGCCATTGTACTGGAATAGTTGTACTGGAATATAGGACGACTACCTTGAACAGGTATAAATATAAAGAATTAACTAAGATTGAAAATGATAGAGGAAGAAAGATTCTGATTTGATTGATCCCCTGGTATCAATCAAGTTCTTCATTCATTCATTGAATGATAAATGACTACAAGCGAAGGAGATACACGGTTTAAATAATGGAAGATCCAATATTTCACAATTGTATCTAGAATAACTGGAAAAGTGGAAACAAGACCAGATATAATTTGATCGTTATGAGCCAATCCAAAATCGTTGTAGACCGAACCTATTATGAGTTCCCAACCATGGGTCGAGTGAAATCCAATCCATAAATCAGTAAATAAAAGAATCGAAAAAGCTTTTATTGTGTCACTTAAGTTATATAGGAATTCCTGAACCCAAGAGTTAAGAACGACAAGTTCCTCATTACCCAGAATAAAATAACCACTTAGAATAGCGAAACAGATTATATTTGTCGAGAAATGCAAAATGATCTGCAGATGATATTCATTATGTGTTTTGACCAATTGTATCGTTTCCTTGTGTATTCCTATCCGAAGTTTTTGTATATGTGTCTCCGGGTACTCCTTTATCATTTCGTCCAACAGAAAGAGTTCTTCTAATTCTATGAATCTTTCTAGAAGGTTTTTCTCTTGAATATCATTGAAGAGAGTTTCGGATTGCCTAGTATTCCACCAAGTGGTAACCCAAAGTTCCAGACATTTATTAAATGAGAAAGAGACCCACCAGGGCAAAAAAACTATAGATGCAAGATATGGGAAAGAAGGCAATGCTTTCTTTTTTTTCATTTTTTATCTGTGAATTGAATTGTTAATGAACCCGCTTCATTATTCATTAGTTGACTCTATATGATATTTCTCTAAAGCACGAGTTCTATAACAAGGTATTGAACCTATGGTTCTATTTCTATTTTATTTTTGTGTATGTAATAATTTAGTTTAGTTCTTGGATCTAGAAGGAATATAGAAATAGAATAAGGGTCCTAAAAATCAAAAAAAAAAAAATATTATTCCAAGATATCTCAATTGGACAAATTCGAAGCAATTGTATCTTCATTTGTTCCTTTCGATGAATGCTCAAAAATCCACTTAATAAAATTACGAATCGGATTTAGAAATGAATCCCCCCGGATCAATTAATTATTTCGAAATGTTTCACCATCTAGCTACAATACAGGAAAATAAGATAAGGTATCAATTGAAAATCTTGGCCGAAAAAAATAAAAAGATGAGATGAATTTTGTATTGCGAAATAAATGTTCAGATATATTGGATGAATCCCTACTTATTGACTTTTTTTTAGTAGAAATTTTCAAGTATAAAAGAATTGAGTTGGGATCCATACGTATATGAAATACTTTTTGTATACAAATGGTATACTAAAATTTTCTTCTTTTCTTAATTAATTATAGTATAGTTTATACTTATAGTATATTTGTTTTTTATAATTAGTTTATTATAATTAGTTTATTATAGTTATTCCATATATGTCCTCTTGCTTTTTTTGTTTTATTCTATGTGAGTCGCCGCGACAAGGGCACGGAGAAATAGAATAATATAATATGTTTTATTCAAATGAACATTCCGAAAAGACTTCAATTGTATTAAAAAAGGAATTAGCGAGTTCTTTTCCCCATGCTGAGAAAACTTTTATTCTTCAATTCATTCAAAATACTTCAATCGGTACGCGCAAGAAATAGGCCAATTCGGCAGCTTTTTGTTCAATTTCTCGTGGAGTCAAATTCTCATCAGTACGAGTCAAGGGAATGGCCCCTTGGCCCCTGATTTCCATATAAAGGACACGACGAGGAGAAAGACCCTCTTTAACCTCAATTCTGATTGATTGGATATCTCTCATAAGAAAGCGAAGGAAGATGCGACGATTTATTCCAGGAAATCCCCAACGGAAAATGCACACTATTCCTTCTTTTCTATCGAATCGGTCATAACCACTACCTACATTCCACAAAATTGTGGACCACAAATAGGAGCTAATGAATAGACCCGCAATCCCGTAAAAAGACATCACGATCCCTTGTGGAAAAAAAACAATTTGCTGAGATTGAAATACGGATATCAGATTCCTACCAAGATAACTGGAAGTTCCAACCAGTAAGAATCCTAGTGAACCTAAAAAAAGGATACAGGCCCAGCAAAAATTACTTGTTTTTCGTGACCCCGTTATAAGTTCTATCCATATATGTTCTGATCGCCAATTCATACTATACTAGATCCAGTTGCATTCGATTGGAATTGAGAGAATAACCCAAATGAATTTGTTAATTTTACTTTACCTTTCTTGATACCGAAGTAACTTTCAAAAACTAGCACTATTCTGATGTGGAGTAATTGGTTAGATACATTGACTTTCTATTAAATCAAAATATTCGTTAATGCATTTTTCTTTTTAACCAGCTATACCTAGCATATACATGCATTTATGCGTATATCATGTATCCGCGCATGCATAACTGTTCTTTCATTTGTGTGTCGAAATACTCACATATCATACCATATTACACTAAATAAATATCCGTCCGTATTATGATCGAGTGTTGAAATAAATTAATAAGATTTGGTCCCATCGGATCTAGACAATCTTATTTTTTTGGACATGAAGAGATAAAGAAGCCATTGCAATTGCCGGAAATACTAGGCCTACTAAAGGCACAAAAATAGAGGGTAAGTTGAGATCTGTCATAGAATGGGTGCCTCGATTTAATATTTGTATCTATATATTTGTATCCATTAGAAAGATATCTTATGATATGATAAGTATATCTATTATAAGTAATATTGACTATTGTGATTTATATAAAATAAAGTCTGAAAAATAATATAATATTTCACAAGTAAGTTAAGTAGTATTAACTATAATATATATATATATAATATATATATAAGATAATTAACTATAAAATATAATATATAAATATTATAAAAAATATAATATATAAATATAATAAATAATATATAATAATATATAAATTAATAATATAAAAATATATTAATATAATATAAAAATATAAATTATATATAAATATAAATGTAATTTAGTAAATAATATAAATAAATATAGTAAATAATATAAAATAACTTTTTTAATTTTAAATAATCAAATTCAAATAATAAATGCTAAAATGTAGAACTAAATTAAGTGTACCTATTCATCTTTCTACACAAATATAGATATGATAATTTGCTTTAAAAATTTTTATTATTCTTCTGCCATCCTTATATTCTTTCTTTCTAATCTAATGTAATAAGGTAAGGAGTTTATTATTAACAAATAAGGTAAGGAATTTTTTATTAACTAAATAATTATTAAATAATATAATTATTAAATAATAAATTATTATTAACTAAAAAGGAGTTTTTTATTATGAAAATCAAATAGTTTATTATGAATTTATGAATTCGCGACTCTAAATTAAATAATCTGAAAATTAAATAATCTGATCCAACAAACAAAACAGAAATTCATAATAAAAAAGAACGGTTATCGATAGAGAGCGAAATAAAATCACTTCTATTCCATATTTTCTATTTCTTTTTATTTTGATATTTTTCATTATTGTCTCTATTAATACGTAAGAAGGCCAGATAAAATTCTTTTTATTTCTTACAATTAGAATTCCGCGGAAGGATAAATTCACTTTTTTATCCTCTTGATAGAGGGTTCATAATTCCTAATCCTAATCATGAATAGAGGTAAGAGAAAAAAAAAAGATCTGGAAGAAAAAAAATTATCCGAAACTTTTGACTCTTACTAAAAATTGAAACTTATGTCACTAAGGAACGTTTTTCTTTGTTTTTTTATTACGATAAACTAAATACTTGTTCGCTACAAATAAAATAACTGAAGCTAATCTGGCGCTATACTTTCATTCTTGGAATTTTGATTCAAGGGAAAGAAGCCGTGGAGCTGAAATAACTCACTCAGAACACCTTTTAAAGGATTACGTGGTACGATTGGGTCGAATAAGCCTTTATGGAATAAATACTCTGCCGCTTGTGAACCATCGGGTACTGTCTTATTCAATGTTTGTTCAATTACTCTTTTACCCGCAAAAGCAATGTACGCATTAGGTTCAGCAATAATGACATCTCCTAACATCCCAAAACTAGCTGTTACTCCACCGGTTGTAGGAGATGTAAGGATTGATACATAGAATAACTTTTTAGTTGATTGATAATTATATAAAGCAGAAGATATTTTAGCCATTTGCATCAAGCTTAAACTTCCTTCTTGCATGCGTGCTCCTCCAGAAGCACACACAATAATGACAGGTAGAGATCGATTAGTAGCATATTCAATCAAACGGGTGATTTTCTCACCTACTACCGATCCCATACTACCTCCCATGAACTGAAAATCCATAACCCCAATTGCTATAGAAATACCATTTAATTGACCTATGCCCGTTTGAACAGCTTCAGTTAAACCTGTCTTTCTTTGATAAAAATCGATACGATCTCTATAAGGTTCCTCTTCTGAATGAAATTCAATGGGATCCATAGAGACCATATCTTCATCCATAGGATCCCAAGTACCTGGATCAATCAAAACTCCGATTCTATCTGAACTACTCATTTTCAAATGATATCCACACTGTTCACAAATATTCATTTTTAACCGAAAAAATTTTTTATAATTTAATCCATAACAATTTTCGCATTGAACCCATAAATGTCTGTATTTTTTATTTATATCTAAATCATTAGATCTTCCTCTTATACTGAACTTACTTCCATTTTTACTAGTTCTTATACTAGAACTTCTTATACTAGAACTTCCACTTTCACTACCACTTACATTTTCAGTACAAATGAAATTATAAATGTAACAGTCGCTGGAATTGTCAGTACCACCTAAGATGGAACTATTAATACTGACTTCAAAACGAAGATAACTATCAATGCAACTATTAATGTGATTATTCCACCTAGATTGAGTATCATACATGTAATGATAATAGTAGTGATTGTTTTTCTTAGACCCCCTATTCAAAAAAGTAGAAAAAAAACTCCCTAATTCACTCAGAAAAGAACTATCATTATCAATCTCAAAACTCTGATTTTCCATATCAAAATATACAGAATAACTGTCACCATTCTTATCCTTAACTAAAAAAGTGTCATCAGAGATGAAACTCCACATATCCCTGATATCAAATAAATAATCAACATTATTGAAACTATAACTGACACTATCACTCCAACCAGGAATTTTTTTCTTCGTATCATTTAGAATGGGTTCTTCACTTCCACTGGTATGCCCAATACTATCAAGACTTTCCATTGATTTACTTAGACCACACCTATGTTCTAACTTCTCGTTAGAGAACATAGAATTGAACCACCATTTTTCCATAGAGTCTTCCTGCCCCCTATTTGATGAAAATACAATAGATGAATAGTCATTCGATGAACAATCATTTTACTATTTTATTTCCTATCATAATTAAACATATGAATCCAATGATTCTAATTGTTAACTACTAATGAATTAGTATTTATTTATAATGAGTTAGTATTTAAAGAAATGATTCTCTTTCTTGAAATAAGGGGTATCACGTCAATATCTATATCCATATATGGATAGATATAGATAATCTATTTTTTTTTTTTTGAATTGAAAAAAAAATAGAAAGACAGGTTTCTATCATGTCATATAAAAATTCTCATCGAAAAGAGAAATAGTTCTTTCTTTCTATAAATAAATAAAGAATTCGTTCTCGTATAACCTTGTATCCTATAATCAAACAATAAGTTTATATATTGCAACATGGAACGAAAAAGACAATATACAGGATGAGTAGAATGTATAGGGGGAGTCCCTCCTTTAGCTTAATCTAAGGCCTGAAATTACGAGATATAAAATATCCACCAATCCTAAGGATCCATGGGATTAATTATGGATCCGACAATAAAAATATAAAATCGAAATATGGAGTTATTTAGTCTTCGTTGTATTTAGATCTTGTATATACTTGTATATCTTGTTGTATATATCTATGGTTAAAAGGTCTGTATATATGAAATGAAAGATATATACAAATACTGCATATACTATACTATGCATATACTATATGAAGTATAGGATGAGTATAGGAAGTATCGGCCCAATCCTTTTTTTTAGGAAAAGATTGGGCCGAGTTTAATTGCAATCA